GACTAGTAGACTAGAAAACTATTGATTCATTCTATGACATTTAAATCTGACAATAGTGGCATAATTATACCGCTTCAATTTGGATTGAAAAAAGAAAGAAAAAAGAAGAGGTAAGTAAAGTCAAATAGTCTTCTTCACAGTATACATACTATGACTAGGAGTGCGGGACAAGTAATTCAATTCCCGAAATCTGGTAGAAAAAAAAAATATAAACAAGCAAAGGACTTTTCATAATTTTTTTGATCATACATAATTACATAACATAATTGCCAATAAAAATGGGATTTTTTTTAGAGCTTGATGTTGATCAATTTGCGGATCTAGAAATTCATTTCGGACAATTGAACCTTCTCGAACTGTTTCTTTTTAAGAACCAAAAAGATTTGTGCCAAAATAACAGATGCCAAGAATAGCAAAAGTCCTTGGACACGTAATGGATCTTGAAGTACTATTTCCGCATCCCCCTGACCAAATCCACCCACATTAGGATTGCTCGTTAATGGTTGATCAAGTTTGATGGATTCGCCCTCTGAAACAAGAAGTTCTGGCCCTGGAGGGATAATATCAACCACTTGACGTCCATCTGATGCATCCACTATGGTTATTTCGTATCCCCCCTTTTCTTTTCGTATGATTTTGCTTACTATACCTACCGCGGTAGCATTATAAACATTATTATTACTCTTGCTCCCGTCGGGATAAATCTGACCCCGTCCCCTGTTCCCGCCTACGTATATGGGATATTTTAAGAAGTGAACATCTTTCTTAGTAGCGGGATCGGGGGAAAGAATAGGAAAGGTGATTTCGCTATATTTCTGACCAGGAACAGGACCTATCACAAGAATATTTTTTTTAGTGGGACGATAACTCTGAAAAGACAGATTGCCTATCTTTTCTTTAATCTCGGGAGAAATACGATCGGGGGGGGCTAATTCAAAACCCTCAGGTAAAATAAGAACAGCCCCTACATTCAAAGCCCCCCTTTTGCCATTAGCAAGAACTTGTTTCAGTTGCAGATCATAAGGAATTCGAACAACCGCTTCAAATACAGTATCGGGAAGTACCGCTTGCGGAACCTCGATATCTACGGGCTTATTAGCTAAATGGCAATTGGCACATACAATACGGCCAGTCGCTTCTCGCGGATTTTCATAACTCTGCTGTGCAAAAATGGGATATGCATTCGAAACGGGTGCCCGAGTTATTATATATATCATGAGCGAGACGGAAATAGATCGAGTAATCTCCTCCTTTATCCAAGAAAAGGTATTTCTAGTTTGCATGGTCCAATCATTGATCCCGAAAAATTCTACAATAAAATTAGATAAGTCGCTAGTATAGTTCCCTATCTATGATTCTGCTATTTACTGAAATAGTTTCACTGAAATATTGAAGGAATCCCCTGTACGGGTAGAAAGAATAAGTCAAATTTTGAATGTTTTACTTATGTATAAAGTAAGAAACATTATAATTATAATTGGATCGGTCGATCATTTTTCAGTCATTCATTGAATGATAAATCACTACAAGTGACGGAGAAACGCGATTTAAATAACGAAAGATCCAATATTTAAAAATTGTATCTAAAATGACCGGAAAAGTAGAAACAAGACCTGATATAATTTGCTCATTATGAGAAAATCCAAAATCTTTGTAGACATAGCCAATCATTAGTTCCCAACCGTGCGGCGAATGGAATCCTATACATAAATCGGTTAATAAAAGAATAGAAAAAGCTTTTATTGTATCGCTTAAATTATAGAGGAATTCTTGAACCCAAGAGTTAAGAATAACAAGTTCTTCATTACCTAGAATAGAACAACCACTTAGAATAACGAAAGAGATTGTATTTGTCGAGAAATGCAAAATCGTATGAATACAATCCTCATTGTGCATCTTGATCAATTGAATCGTTTCTTTGTAGATTCCGCTGTGAAGATTTTGTAAATGTGTTTCCGGGTATTCCTTTATTATTTCGTCCAAGAGCGAGAGTTCCTCTAATTCTATGAATTTTTTTAGAATACTCTTTTCTTGAATATCATTCAAAAAAATTTCGGAGTTCCTAGCGTGCCACCAATTAGTAACCCAAGATTCCAGGCTTTTATTAAATGAGAGAGAGATCCACCAAGGCAAAAATACTATAGATGCAAGATATAGAAGGGAAATGAATACTTTCTTTTTTGCCATTTTTTCGTCTGTGAATTTTTAATCACCTCATTTGTCGACTCTATACGATACTAATATTTCTATCAAGCATCGGTTCTATTCCATTACAAGTCATAGAGCCCCTAAATCTATTCCCCCTTTTTTTATTTGTGATTCAGTAAAGTGGTTAGTCCTTTAATTTAGAAAGAATACAGAAAAACAATACAGAAATCGAATAAAAAAGAGTTCACTTCAAATTAGAATGAAGAAATAAAAAAAAGATAAACTCTTTATTCCATTCCAAAATTTGTTGATATATGAAATATATTGGATGAGTCTATTATTTTGATTTGTTACTTGTTTTGTTACTGAATTGAGTTAAGTGGCTTTCCATACGCATAAAAAGGTTTTGTGGACAAAAAAAACACTTTGGTTTTATGATTGTTCCGTGTACGTTTGCTTTTGGCTCGAATGGGCGTTCTGAAGAAACTTAAGTTATGCTATAGAAAAAAGAGGATTCTTGAGTTTTTTCCCTCTTGCTAAGAGAGCAGTCATTCTTCAGTTCTTTTTTCAAAATACTTCAATTGGTATACGCAAGAAATAGGCCGATTCAGCGGCTTTTTGCTCAATTTCTCGTAGAGTCAAATTCTCATCAGTACGAGTCAAGGGAACGGACCCCTGGCCCCTGATTTCCATATAAAGGGCACGACGAGCATAAACACCCTCTTTAACTTCTATTCTGATGGACTGAATGTCTTTCATAAGGAATCGAAGGAAGATACGACGATTTTTTCCAGGAAATCCCCAACGAAAAATACACACTATTCCTTCTTTTATATCGAATCGATCATAACCACTACCTACATTCCACGAAATTGTGCACCACAAATAGGAGCTAATAAAGAGACCTGCGATTCCATAGAAAGACATCACGAGCCCTTGCGGAAAAAAAATGATTTCCTGAGAGGGAAATAAAGATATAAAATTCCTACCAAGATAACTGGAAGTTCCAACCAACAAAAACCCTAATGAACCAAAAAAAAGGATAAAGGCCCAGCAGAAATTACTCGTTTTTCGAGACCCGGTTATAGGTTCTATCCATATACGGTCTGATCGCCAACTCATACTATACTCGATCTGGTTGCATTTTATTGTAATTGGGGAATAACCAAAAAAATTGACTTTCATTTTTTTGTTTCCGAAGTAACCCGCATCAACTAGCACTATTAGGATGTGAACCTTTAGGAGTACTTCATCGAATTGCTGAACTCTAAACTAAAATAATAACATCCCTTTCCGTATGATTTATTATAGATATCCGCATATATCCATATAGATATATTGACTTTACATTTCATAAACTCACCCCGATACCGATCTATTTTCAAATAGCTCTAATTCATTTACTCATAGATCATGTTTACGTATGCATATGAGCTTATGCTCGGAGGAAGTCACACGTTATACCCTATTCTACTAATCTACTAAATAGAATATTCGCGTTATGATCCAAGTAAGGCTTGAAAAAAAAATAGATAAGATTTGGCCCCATCGTATCTAAAAAATTTTATTTTTTTGAACATGAAGAGATAAAGAAACCATTGCAATTGCCGGAAATACTAAGCCCACTAAAGGCACAAAAATAGAGGGTAAGTTGGGAGTTGTCATAGAATGGGTACCTCGATTTAATATTTGTACCTGTTATTGTTATAAAGATAGCTTATAATTCATATATAATTATACTATTATACTAAGTCTACTTAAGTGAGTATATACACTAATAAAGAGTATATAACGGAAGAGTATATTAGGTATATATACTAAGATATAATAAGGAGTCTATAATATAAGACTAATATATTCAAAATATATATATATATTATATATATATATAATATACTCGGTAAGTATATAATAAGTGTAAATCAAGGGTGGAAATATGTAAATAATTGGGCTTAGTCATCTTTCTACTTAGTCATCTTTCTACATGAAATATATATATGTCATTTTTTTTTTATTATTATGTTGTTCTTTTTTTGTTCATTATTGATTTTTTTCTTCTTATTATTGTTTATTTTGATTATTCCCCTCCCGAAAAATTAGTTAGACTACGACCCCACAAAAGGTATTCTTAGTAAAACCGAGGGTTCTCGGGGGATATAGAAAGATGCAGGACCCCCCTCCCCCTGCCTAATTTCACAGAAGAAAGAGACAGAATTCACTCTTTTTTATTTTGTTTGATAGAGATTTCCTGATTAGAAATCGGGAATATCGGGAAAAAAAAATGACCCGCATGGTTCTTTTTACAATTCAATCTTATGTTACCAAAGAAAGAAAAACCCATTCTTGGGGTTTTTACCTTAATTCCTATAAACTAAATAAATACTTGATTATCACAAACCAAATTTATAAAATTTCAAATTAATTAATATTAAATCATTTATTAAATTAAGGATATAAGTCTCTACTTGTTTTCATTTTTCGATTCAAAGGAAAGAAAGCGTGGAGCTTAAATAACTCACTCAGAACGCCCTTTAAAGGATTACGTGGTACGATTGGATCGAATAAGCCCTTATGGAATAAATATTCAGCCGCTTGTGAACCCTCCGGTATTGTCTTATTCAATGTTTGTTCAATTACTCTTTTACCTGCAAATGCAACGTAGGCATTGGGTTCTGCAATAATGATATCTCCCAACATACCAAAACTAGCTGTTACCCCACCCGTAGTAGGAGATGTAAGGATTGATACATAGAATAACTTTTTCTTTGATTGAAAATCATATAAAGCAGAAGATATTTTAGCCATTTGCATCAAGCTCAAACTTCCTTCTTGCATGCGTGCTCCCCCCGAAG